AGAATTTAAAGCGATTGTGGCAAACTGTCAGTGGCTTGTGTCAGAATTTCAGTACTTGGTGTTAATAGACTTGGTGAGAAACACGGGTCGGTTCTTTACGATTTTCTTATATGTTACCTGTGTCTACTATTTAGGCCGAACGCCGTTTCCCATTTTGACTTTTAAACTGAACAAAGTCCCAACAATGAGCGAAAAAGCTGTAGAAATACAAGGACAAAGAGCTTACACTTACGAAGGGGAGGAGGAGCAACAAAAACAAGAGGGATTCAACCTATATATTCCTCCCCGGATTTGGGGAGCGGATCCGGATGAAGACCAAGATCAAGAATACCACCCATCGTTTGAAAGAGTTTTTGCGATCCCTTTTTTCGATTCTAACCGATGGAATCGTCCAGTACGATACATAAAAAATAATCGATTTGAGGGGGCTGTAAGAAAGGAAGCCTCACAATATTTTTTTGATACATGCCGAAGTGATGGAAAAGAAAGAATATCTTTTACATATCCTCCTAGTTTTTCTATTTTTAAGGAAATGATGAAAAGGAGGATATCTTCGTCCACAGTAGAAACACTCTCCTTTGATGAACTAGACAAAGATTGGCTTTATAAGAACAAACAAAAAAAAAACAACTTAAATAATGAGTTTATAAAGAGAATTGAGGCTCTAGACGCGGGATTTCTTTTTCTAGATATACTCGAAAAAAGGACTAGGGTTTGTACTGATAAAACGAAAAAAACCTGTTTACCAAAAATGTATGATCCTTTTTTGAATGGGCCCTATCGTGGAAGAATCAAAAAATTGATTCATAGTTGTGGAAGAATCGAAGCTGAAACTTCTCAACCTAGTGAAAGCGAAAAGGATGCAATTCTTGAATCTCGTAGAAAACTCCACAATGAAATTCGTGAATCTAAATCTCGTAAAAGAAAAAACAATGAAATTCGTAAATCTCGTAGAAGAAAAAACAATGCAACTTATAAATCTCGTAGAAGAAAAAACAATGCAACTTATAAATCTCGTAGAAGAAAAAACAATGCAACTTATAAATCTCGTAGAAGAAAAAACAATGCAACTTATAAATCTCGTAGAAGAAAAAACAATGCAACTTATAAATCTCGTAGAAGAAAAAACAATGCAACTTATAAATCTCGTAGAAGAAAAAACAATGCAACTTATAAATCTCGTGGAAGAATCAACATTGGAACTTCTAAATCTCGTGGAAGAAAAAATAATGCAACTTCTAAATCTCGTGGAAGAATCAACATTGGAACTTTAAAATCTAAACTTAACCAAATCCTTGCTCTAAATCAAATTCATGATACCCTTCTTCCAGGTTTCCTTCTCGATTCCCCAAAATATGAACAGACACTCTTAGCGATACTAAAAAGAAAAACACGACAACTAAGAAGAGAAGGAAAATTATATTATAATCCTTTGGAAAAATTATATTCTAATCCTTTGGAAAAAGGGGGAGGAAGAATTGATTGGGAACAGCTAAAAAAAAAAAGGGTAAAGCAAATAAGAAGATATAATATCGGAATATATCTTGGACAAAAAGAAATCTTTAAAAAAGTCCCTCGATGGTCATACAAATTACTCACCGAGTTAGAACAAGATCTAGAATCATACATTGAGTCCTATCGGGACGCGTCTGAGATTCTCTCATCACCATTTAAACGTAAACTTCGTTATAGTCCTGAGAATGTGGATACTATTACTACCAAAGGTACTAATACTAATGATAATAGTACTAATACTAATGAAAATGGTACTAATACTAATGAAAATGGTACTAATACTAATGAAAATGGTACTAATACTAATGAAAATGGTACTAATACTAATGATAATGGTACTAATACTGATGATGATCATGATATTGATATTATTGATATTGAGAAATACCTTGATATTATTGATGTTGAGAAAGCCCAGCTGATTATGGTGGACCTGGCGCGCGAACCAGACTTTGATCAGGGGGTAATCAAAGGTTCTATGGGCTCCCAAAGGCGTAAAAGAGGAGTTATTTTAAGACGGATTGAAATAGGGCCGCATTCCCCTCTTTTTTTTGGCTTCTTAAAAAGTAGACTGTCTATTTATTTCGGGTTAGTGAACCCGAAGGTCCTTGTTTTGAAAATTAAAAATTTGATGCATAGGTTTGGAAGCAAAAAAGGGGGCCTTTTGACTCTTAACGAACGTAACAAAGAACAGACAAAAACAAAAAGTAAGATAGACGAAAAAGAAAGGAAAACACGCGCCAAATTCACAGCCAAACTGACAGCGGAAAAGCCCGCCGAAGGCACACAAATATACGAAATCGAAAAAGACGAGGTACAGTGGCACGCAACGGAAGAATGGGATAATCTTGTATATTATGGGCAGGGAGTAAGAGGTTGTATATTACTTTTTAACTCATATTTTAGAAAATATATTGCATTGCCTTCAGTGATAATAGCTAAAAATATTGGCCGTTTCTTATTATTGCAAAAGCCCGAGTGGTCTGAGGATATAGAGGACTGGGAGAAAGAGGTTCATGTTAAATGCACCTATAGCGGTGGTCCTGTATCCGACAAAGCCACAGCATTTCCGGAGGATTGGTTCAATGAAGGTCTTCAGATCAAAGTTTTATGTCCTTTTATTTTGAAACCTTGGCACACAGCGGCTGATAGAGAAAACGAAAGCGGCGATTTTGCTTTTTTAAGGACTATGTGGGGACTAGCTGAATATCCTTTGGGTTTTGCCCGACACGACCCTTCCTTTTCCATTTTTTTTACGCCCATTTTTAAAGAACTAAAAGAAACAATTCTTAAATTATTGAAAAAAAAAAAATTAAAAAAGAACGAGTTTCGAGTTATAAGAAGAGTTTTCAACAAAATAATAAAACCAAAATTTGTTCTAGTTCGACAAGGCTCAAAAGAAAGAATAAAATGGCTTATCAAAAAGGTTCTAGTTCTAAAAAGAAAAAAAGAAGAACTTTTTAAAAAACTAAAAGAAAATCCAAGATTGAAATTGATAGGAGTATATGAATCGAGTGAAACTAAAAAAGAAAAAGATTCTATAATCAGCAATGAGATAATTCATGAATCATTTAGTCAAATTCGATCTACAGCTTGGACAAATTCAGAAGAAAAAATAAAACATCTGATTAATAGAACAAGCACAATCAAAAATAAAATAGAAAGAATTACAAAAGAAAAAAAAAAAGTAACTCCAGGACTAAATAATAGTACTAACAACAAAAATCAAAATAATAATGTAGAATCACCAAAAAATATTTGGAAAATTGTAAAAAGAAGAAATGTTCGATTAATAAGTAAATTGCATTATTTTAAAAAATTTTTCATTGAAAAAATATACAAAATATGCCTAGATATCTTTCTATGTATCATTAATATTTCTAGAATCAATTTAACAAAAAAAATTTTTGATAAAGACATTTACAATACTGATAGTTCGACTATAAAAAATATAAATAAGAGGACGTCACATATTTTTCTTAAATTTTTTTCCTTGCCAGATTTATCTTCCCTGTCACAAGCATATGTATTTTACAAATTATCACAAACCCAAGTTAGTGATAAGTTAAGATCTGTTCTTCAATATCGCGGAACGTCTTTTTTTCTTAAGACTGCAATAAAGGATTCTTTTGAAAGACAAGGAATATTTCATTCCGAATTAAAGCATAAGAAACTTCGAAATTTTGGAACGAATCCATGGAAAAACTGGTTAAGAGGTCATTATCAATACAATTTATCTCAGATTAGATGGTCTCTATTAATCCCACAAAAATGGCGAAATGGAGTCAACCAACGCCATACGCCTCAAAATAAAGATTTCAATAAAGGAGATTCATATGAAAAAGACCCATTACTTCATTACAAAAAACAAAATGATTCAGAAGTATATTCATTAACAAATCAAAAAAATAAGTTTCAAAAAAACTATAGATATGATCTTTTAGCATATAAATATATTTATTCTGAAACTAAGAAGGACTCCTATATTTATAAATTTCCATTACAAGTAAATAAGAAACAAGTAAATAAGAACCAAGAGATCTCTTATAATTACACCACACAGAAAGACAAATTTTTTGATATACCAGAGGATATTTTTATCAACAATTATCTAGACAAGAATTATCTAGATCTAGACAAGATGAAAAAAACTCGAAATAGAAAATATTATAGAAAATATTTTGATTTTGATTGGGAGATTCTCAAAAATCTTCCAGTAAATTTTGAGGCCTGGATGAAGATCGATCCTAACCATAATACAAATACTAAGATTGGGACTAATAATTCTCAAATAATTGAGAATAGAGGTCTTATTTATGATATGATGTGTTCGTATCCAGAAATCAACAGGTATACAGAAATCGAAGAGGATCCAGAAATCAACAAGGATACAGAAATCAAAGAGGATCCAGAAATCAACAAGGATACAGAAATCAAAGAAATCAATCCGCTCAATCACAAAAAACACAAAAAAAGCTTTTTTAATTGGATGGGAATGAATGAAGAAATCTTCGATGAACCCATAGCGAATTCGAATCAGGAAGATTGGTTCTTCCCAGAATTTAAGCTACTTAAGGAGACATATAAAATGAAACCGTGGGTTAGACCAATCAAATTACTTCTTTTAAATTTTAAAGGAAAAGAAATTGTTAGTAAAGAACAAGAAGATGTTAGTAAAGAAAAAGAAAATGTTAGGAAAAAGAAAGAAATTGTTAGTAAAGGAAAACAAAATGTTAGTAAAGAAAAAGAAAATGTTAGGAAAAAGAAAGAAATTGTTAGTAAAGGAAAACAAAATGTTAGTAAAGAAAAAGAAAATGTTAGGAAAAAGAAAGAAATTGTTAGTAAAGGAAAACAAAATGTTAGGAAAAATAAAGAAATTGTTAGTAAAGGAAAACAAAATGTTAGGAAAAAGAAAGAAATTGTTAGTAAAGGAAAACAAAATGTTAGGAAAAATAAAGCAAATGTTAGGAAAGGAAAAGAAAATG